ATGACTATAGAAAGAAGTAGGTCAGTGGATAGGAGTAAATCCGTATTCATTTTTCTATCTGTGTCTGTCGAATCTCATTAACAAATGATCAAGTTCCATATCATATAGAAATATGTTATGGAGCCAATATATTTTCTTTGAATCTCATTTTATTTAGGTATTTCGTGTTTGGCTCTAAGCAAAAATTGGAAATCTACAGAACAATTGAGGCAGGGGTGATTTACCCTATCACCCTTTTATTCACTTTATGATAAGGATAAGAGTCGATTATTGTGAAATATTACTTAATCCCATGTTAAACTAAACAAAATCGATAAATATAATAAATATATATCATATAAAATGAGGAAATGTTTCGCTTATATGGTATGTATCGTTCTATTTCAATGACAATAATTTTTCGGTTTTTGTGAAAAAGATTTTTGATACCTTAAATTATTTAAATTCTATATTATAGAATATCTATAACAGTGACAACTCTTCAGTCTATCTGATAGATATGAAAAACCCTCCTTATTTTTTTGATTTTCGTAATCAGACGAAAAGAATAAAGATTCAAATCTTAACTTAGATCATTTTTTTATCCATCTCATGAAAAAAAATTGGATTTCGTTTTTCTTTTCTTTTATCTATTTAAAATTAAATCAGTGATGAGTCAATTCAAAAAGAAAGACTTATCTTCCTATGAAGATCAAACGTCATGCTTATTGTCCAATTTTCTTCAAATTAAATAATCAAATTAAATAATGATGTCTAAATAGGAAACTTTTTCAATTTCAATTAGAACTATTTTTATTAAATATTTTTAATGATTACTTGTAAGTGGAATCTTTATTTGGTACTCAAAAAGTAGGAAATCGTTTAATCTATCCTGTTGAATCACTTGAAGATGCAGATTAAAAAGTTATTCGTTTATATATTTCGATTTATTGCTATTATCTATATATTATTTATGTATGATATATTATTTATGTATGTGAAAGATGCTGTCTTGCTAAGACTTTTTCAGAAAAATCGTTTCATATCATATTATCATATATAGAAGAAAAAGCCTAGATTACGATGTCTATGTACAACTGAACCAATGACTATTCATGATTCCATAATTGAATCAATTCCATACCGGTTCCAAATTAGAGGAATATTATGGTAAAACTTCGTTTGAAACGATGTGGTAGAAAGCAACGTGCGACTTGAAGGACACGATCCATTGTGGATTTTTCCATCCACCATTTTCGATTTATCTAAGGATGAGAGTGCTCTTGGCTCGACATTGTTTGTTCTGTTACACTCGATTTTTTGTTGGGTTGTAAATAGTCCGCGATGGAGCTCGAGTAGAAAGGATTAATTCATTTCTCGGGGGCAAGGATCTAGGGTTAATGCCAATTAATCGGAACAACTTCGTAAATGTATCTTCCATATATAGAAATCGAAAAGATCCAATTCGAGCAAGTTTCCAATTCAAAAGCAAGACTTGTTAGAATTTAGCAAACTTTTTCGATTCAAAGTGTATCACACGTGAATCAACTGTCCATAGGATTCTTTGATAGAAAGAAATCAAAAAAGGGTATGTTGCTGCCATTTTGAAAGGATTAATAAGCACCGAAGTAATGTCTAAACCCAATGATTTAAAATAAGGATAAAGGATCTAAGAACAAGGAAAGACCTTTTTAATTGTCTCGATAGTCTCATTAATTGGATCAAACTAAAGAATCCAAATAGAATTTGAAACGAGACAAAAGGGGTTAAAGACCACTCAATAAATGATAAATGAAAGTGACTAAAGATTTTTCCTTTGAGCTATTTGAGAGTTATCCAACTTGAGTTATGAGTACGAATGGTTTCTTTTTCATTTTCAGGAAGGAAAAAAGACTGAAATCAGAGTCTAATTGATTTTCTAGGCCCATTTGTCATTTAATTTATTAGAATTGCATACATAGACAAAACTTCGAAGCAAATCATTTTTCTCGAGCCGTACGAGGATAAAACTTCCTATACGGTTCTAGGGGGGGTGTTGGTCATCTACATCTATCCCAATGAGCCGTCTATCGAATCGTTGCAATTGATGTTCGATCCCGAAGAGAAGGAAAAGATCTTAGAAAAGTGGGGTTTTATGATCCAATGAAGAATCAAACTTATTTAAACGTTCCTCTTATTCTATATTTCCTTGAAAAAGGTGCTCAACCCACAGGAACTGTTCAGAATCTTTTAAAGAAAGCGGAAGTTTTTAAGTAACTTCCGTCTAATCAAACGAAATTCAATTAAAGAAAGACTAAGGGGGGGTAGCAACTTGTATATAACTTTGTATAATTTTGCTCGACTTGTTTTTTGATTCCCCCCCCTCACTACTGCTGTAATTGTTTGTAATTGTTTCCGTTGAATCCGATATCTAGAACGACAAAACCTTAGTTTATTGATCTTATAAATAGCAAATTAGGACATTTCCTTCAATTGTGTGGTTTTCATTGGAACTCGACTAACCAACAAGGAATCCACTTTG